GTCAAGCAAGCTATATGCTGTGTATTATCGACGATTTCTACATAAGGCGGTAAGAGGATATCTTGAGCAGTTACATATCCAGGGCCCCTGACACAAATAGACGCCTCACAAGTTCCATAGAGATTACTTCTCAATACGATTTCTTTCAAATTCATTAAAATTTCATGTACTGATTCTTGAATACCCATTATGGTAGAATATTCGTGAGATATTTTCTCAGATTTTGCGCGTGTGATACATGTTCCTTCGATTTCTCCAAGCAAAGCTCTTCGCATCGCAATGCCTATTGTGTCTGCTTGACCTTTCATAAGCGGAGACAGAATAAAGCGCCCATAAAAAAGACGCTTACTGTCTGCTGCTGATTCAACACACTTCCACTGTAGTGTCCGAGTAGATACTGCTATTTTCTCTCGAACCATAATAATATTATTTGATCAGATCATTGAATCATTTATTTCTCTTGTTTCTCTTGCTAGTGAAATATCTTCTATTTTGATTTTTACACACGCCGTTTCTTCGGGGGTCTACAGCCATTATGTGGCATAGGAGTTACATCCCGTACGAAAGTTAATAGTATACCACTTCTGCGAATAGCTCGTAATGCTGCGTCTCTTCCGAGACCGGGACCTTTAATCATGACTTCTGCTCGTTGCATACCTTGATCTACTACTGCACGAATAGCATTTGCCGCTGCGGTTTGAGCAGCAAATGGCGTCCCTCTTCTTGTACCTCGGAAGCCACAAGTACCGGCGGAGGACCAAGAAACCACACGCCCCCGTACATCTGTAACAGTCACAATGGTATTATTGAAACTTGCTTGAATATGAATAACCCCCTTTGGTATTTTACGTGTACTCTTACGTGAACCAATACGTCCACGTGAACCCTTTTTCGGTATAGCTTTTGCCATATTTTATCATCTCATAAATTTGAGTCAGAGATATATGGATATATCCATTTCAGGTCAAAACAGATCCCCTATTTGTATATCAGGTCTTTAACGAGTCTGATTAGCCTTGTCTTTGTTTATGTCTTGGGTTGGAACAAATTACTATAATTCGTCCCCGACGACGGATTAGTCGACATTTTTCACAAATTTTACGAACGGAAGCTCTTATTTTCATATTTGTCACTCCTTACTTTAATTTTGAATCCACTTCTTGGAAGAAAATAAGTTTCTTGAAATTTTCAATTTCAAATCGTATTCCTACGAATACGAAATAAATTATAAATAGTGAAGTTGAAAAAACACCTAATCTTTCGAATCTTTGTTGCGGAGTCGATAAATTATACGACCTCTAGTTGAATCATAACGACTTACTTCAATTTTGACTCTATCTCCTGGCAGTATCCGTATAAAACTACGTCGGATCTTTCCCGAAACATGACCTAGAATAATATCTTCATTATCTAAACGAACTCGGAACATGCCGTTGGGAAGCGATTCAGTAATTAAACCTTCATGAATCCATTTTTGTTCTTTCATTCCAGGTAAAACCCCCTTGAAGTATCAACTAGTGGAGGAAGAACTCTATTAGACAACCCACCTCTTCTCTTTTTTTTTTCACAAAAAAGAAGTTTCATATTCAATTTGGATATTAGAAAGATTACCATATATAACACAAAATTTCTCCGCCTATTCTTTCTAGTCGAGCCTCTCGGTCTGTCATTATACCCCGAGAGGTAGAAAGAATTACAATGCCCATCCCGCCTAAAATTCTAGGAATTCTTTGATAGTTAGAATAGATTCGTAGCCCGGGCTTACTGATCCGTTTTAAATTTAAAAGATTTCTATAAGTACTTTTCCTGTTTCTTCTATGTCGTAGGGTTAAAACCAAAAAAGATTTGTTGTTTTCTCGATGTTTTCTCACGTTTTCGATAAAACCCTCGCGTAAAAGTATTTTAACAATACTTTGGCTAATATTAGTAGATGCTACTCGAACCACGCTTTTTCTATACATATCGGCATTTCGTATAGAGGTTATTATGTCAGCAATAGTATCACTACCCATGATTAATTAAAATTATTGGTGCCTCCAAATTTAGATATAATCAACATGTTTTTCTTTTTTTTTTTTTACATATTTGTTTATGAATATGAATTTTGAAAGGTATATACGTGAGACAAAATCTACTAAATGAATTTTAATCTATTTCTTTTAAATAGCCTACTATAACCATACCGTGGTCTCATTTTATAATACCTCGGGAGCTAATGAAACTATTTTAGTAAAATTGAACTGTCTCAATTCTCGGGCAATCGCACCAAAAACTCGAGTTCCTTTTGGATTTCCTTCTTGATCAATCACAACTGCAGCATTGTCATCATATCGTATTATCATACCGTTGTCACGTTTAAGTTCTTTACAAGTACGGACAATTACAGCTCTGACCACTTCTGATCTTTCTAGAGGCATGTTTGGAACTGCGTCTTTGATCACAGCAACAATAACGTCACCAATATTAGCATATCGACGATTGCTAGCTCCTATGATTCGAA